CACAGAGACAGAGGGCTGATCTTTGAATAGGGAAAAGAATGGATCCGCAGGGTCCCAAATGAATTGGCTTGGTCGAAAAAAGCCCTGTTCTTTGGAAGATCTATCTCGTGTCTGGTACTGCATGGTTCCACTCTGCAAGAACTCCGAATCATTCTCTTGAAGCTCATCCTCTTTATGATAAATGATCCATTTGCCCCGAAATGACCCAGTCAAATAGGGAAATCCCAATTCAGTGGGCCTTTTGATACAATCAAATAGATTGCCACAAAGGCGCCATATTCTAGGAGCCCAAACTATGTGATTGAATAAATCCTCCTCTATCTGTTGCGGATCGAGGACCCCTTCCCCTTCTTCAAACTCCGATTCGTATTTTTCATATAGAAATCCCTGATCAACGATAGAACAAGATCCATTTTGCATCATATCTAACTGATTCCTTGGTTCGGACCGAAGAAGTAATGTCACTCGATTATTATCAAACTGACTGCAATATTTTTCTGTCCGTGAGGATCCCGCCAGAGCCAGAGCGCCTTCTACTTCTAATAGTAATAATAGTAATAGGCCATGAACTAGATCAGAATCATTCTCAACGAATCCATAAGAAGTGATCCAATTTTTTTCATCGTGTCTGGATGAAGACCAAAGATCTTGAGCGACCGATCCGGCAGAACAACTCAAAAGATAAAGAAGTATCGTGAATTTCTTCATGCTCGTTCCAAGTTCGAAGTACCATTTGTACAAATAAGAATCCTCTACCTTACATGATTTCTTCTTCATATAGATAGATATAGGATCTATGGGGCAATTACTTAGAAGTACATTTTGTGTAACAGCCTTTCCTATCTGATAGAAAAGGATCCCATGATCCTGAACCGATCTTATCTGGGATCGAAAATCCCAAGTTTTTCTATGAAGAGCTGATCTAATTGTATTAGTTTCTATAATGGATTTCTTCTGTGTAATACTAATTGATAGGGCCTCATTGATAAGTGCTACAAGATCTCGCGCATTGGAACCCATGGTTATGGACCCGAATCCGTTAGTATGGAACATCTTCTTTTCCAAGTGAAATCCCCTAGTATATGAAAGAATGAAAAAGTGCTTTCGTTGTTGTGGAAGAAGAAGCCTTCGTATCTTAATGCATGTATTGAATTTATTCGGAGCTATTAGAGCGGGATCCACTTTTTGGGGAATATGAGTCGAAGCAATAACAAGAATCTTTCCAGTGGAACATCTTTCACAATCCCTGGAGAGATAGTTCTCTAATAGACCGAGGGATAAGTAATTCGACTCATTCACATGCAGATCATGAATGTTTGGAATCCATATTATGCAAGGAGACATTGCTTTTGCTAATTCGAATTGAAGGGTTATATCAAATCGGTCTATTTTCGGCGTCATATACATAGTTAGCACATTCGTCATAGTTAGCAGCTCCGTATCAATATCAAGGTCATCATCACTATCATCAATATCGTCACTATCATCAATATCGATATCATCAAGAAGATAACCTTTAGGCTTGTCATCCAGGAACTTGTTCGGAAATACCGTAATGAAAGGAACATAGGAGTTTGTCGCTAGGTATTTGACCAAACAGGATCGTCCAGTTCCTATAGAACCTATCACTAAAATACCTCTAGAAGGGGATAGGGCTAAGCGGAGCGAAAAGGGTTTTCCATGAGGAGATGGGGAAGGGGAATGAAAACTATCAGCCCCACACGAGGTTTGTGAATAAGTGATTGTCTGATAATGAGCAAGGAATATCCGTCTTTCTGCTAAACAGGATCTATTGAACTCATAATTCATTAGATCCTTTTGATGAATGTCAACTAAGTATCGTAAGGAAATTGATCCCGGTTGTTCAATCATTTGATAACCAGAGTCATTCTTTGTTAAATGATCACTATGAGTCAGACTCAATAGGATTTGATCAATCCTTTTTTCTGTCGTTAAGGTGGAGAACTGAACCAAGAATTCTCTTTCTTCATCATCAATCGAATCACTGTTCGCGACCCAGAATTCTATTTTCTCATCAATCCAATCACCGTTCACGTTTTTTCTTTTTCTTATCAATGAATAGATCTCTTTACTTGTACGACTTAGATGTCTCGTATTTCTCGAAAAAATGATTCGATTGATGGGATTTGGTATGAGATCGATGAGATTGATCTTCCAATATTTCTTCTTAGAACGGATTGATTTGACCCCATAAGCGGGACCACCACCCAATAGCATGTTGCCACCAGAAGCAGAACCCCGTATTTCTTCCAGAGAATCTCCTAATTGTTCCAGAACAACTAGAAAGAGATTCTTTAACCAGAAAGGATTCATTTCAGATGTAGGATACCTATCCAGAAGTTTTCGAGATTCCATCATGTATGATGGAATAATCAAAGATTTGATCTTTTCTAACTCTGTCTGTAACTCACTAGAGGCTCGGGAAACAAAGAGAAGATGTATACAAACGATATATCCAGCAACAAGAAGAAGGAAAAAG